GCAGTGATTTCAATATAAGAAGAAGATCTAATAATTTCGGTAGAAATAAAAAATACAGACATTTATGGGTTCAATGCGAAAATTGTTATGGATTAAATTATAAAAAATTTTTTAGGTCAAAAATGAATATTTGTGAACAGTGTAGATATCATTTGAAAATGAGCAGTTCAGATAGAATCGAACTTTCGGTTGATCCGGGGACTTGGGATCCTATGGATGAAGATATGGTCTCTATGGACCCCATTGAATTTCATTCAGGGGGGGAACCCCATAGAGATCGTATCAATTCTTATCAAAGAAAGACAGGTTTAACTGAAGCTGTTCAAACAGGCATAGGTCAACTAAATAGTATTCCCATAGCAATTGGAGTTATGGATTTTAAGTTCATGGGAGGTAGTATGGGATCCGTAGTAGGCGAGAAAATCACCCGTTTGATCGAGTATGCTACTAATCGATCTTTACCTGTCATTATTGTGTGTGCTTCTGGAGGAGCGCGCATGCAAGAAGGAAGTTTTAGTTTGATGCAAATGGCTAAAATATCTTCCGCTTCATATAATTATCAATCAAATAAAAAGTTATTCTATGTATCAATCCTTACATCTCCTACAACCGGTGGAGTAACAGCCAGTTTTGGTATGTTGGGAGATGTCATTGTTGCTGAACCTAATGCCTACATTGCATTTGCGGGTAAAAGAGTAATTGAACAAACATTGAATAAGGCAGTACCCGACGGTTCACAAGCGGCTGAGTATTTATTCCATAAAGGCTTATTTGACCCAATTGTACCACGTAATCCTTTAAAAGGTGTTCTGAGTGAGTTATTTCAGCTCCACGGTTTCTTTCCCTTGAATCAAAATTCAAAATATTAATTTCTAAATATTAATAATTTATTCAATTTAATAAATTATTAATATTTAATTATAATATATATATTATATATAATATAAATTATATATAATATAAATATATATTATTATATATAATATAAATTATATTTATAATATAAATATAATTATTAAATAATATTATAAATATAATACAGTTTATGATATATACTTAGGATAGATATACTTATCATATCATAAGATATCTTTCTCTTTCTAATAGATAGAAATATTAAATCGAGGCACCCATTCTATGACAGATCTCAACTTACCCTCTATTTTTGTGCCTTTAGTGGGCCTAGTATTTCCGGCAATTGCAATGGCTTCTTTATCTCTTCATGTCCAAAAAAATAAGATTGTCTAGATCCGATGGGACCAAATCTCATCAATTTATTTCAACACTGGATCATAATACAGATATTTATTTAGTGTAATATGGTACGATATGTGACTCTTTACGAACACAAATGAAAGAACTGTTATGCATGCGGATACATGATATCCGCATAAATGCATGTATATGCAGGTATAGCTGGTTAAATTAAAAATAGATCGGCGAATATTTTATTTAAATGGAAAGTCAATGTATCTAACAAATTACTTCTAAAGGTTTACATCAGAATAGTGCTAGTTAATGAAAGTTACTTCGGGATCAAGAAAGTAAAATTCATTTGGGTTATTCTCTCAATTCCAATCGAATGCAACTGGATCTAGTAGAGTATGAATTGGCGATCAGAACATATATGGATAGAACTTATAATGGGGTCTCGAAAAACAAGTAATTTTTTCTGGGCCTGTATCCTTTTTTTAGGTTCACTAGGATTCTTAGTGGTTGGAACTTCCAGTTATCTTGGTAGGAATCTGATATCCGTATTTCCATCTCAGCAAATTATTTTTTTTCCACAAGGGATAGTGATGTCTTTCTATGGGATCGCAGGTCTATTCATTAGCTCCTATTTGTGGTGCACAATTTCATGGAATGTAGGTAGTGGTTATGACCGATTCGATAGAAAAGAAGGAATAGTGTGTATTTTTCGTTGGGGATTTCCTGGAATAAATCGTCGCATCTTCCTTCGCTTACTTATGAGAGATATCCAATCCATCAGAATGGAGGTTAAAGAGGGTCTTTTTCCTCGTCGTGTCCTTTATATGGAAATCAGAGGCCAAGGAGCCATTCCCTTGACTCGTACTGATGAGTATTTTACTCCACGAGAAATTGAACAAAAAGCTGCCGAATTGGCCTATTTCTTGCGCGTACCAATTGAAGTATTTTGAAATGAACTGAAGAAAAAATTGAAAAAAAAAACTTGCTAATTTCCTTTTTAATACAACCGTCGACTCTATCTGATATTTCTCTGAAGTACGAGTTCTATAAAAAGGTATTGAACCCATGGATCTATTTCCTATTTTTGTCTAATAATTTAGATCTCGGATCTATAAGGAAAGGAATATAGAAATAGAATAAGGGTCCTTTTAGGATAAAAATGAAAAAAAAAAGAAAGCCTGGGTCTCCCTCCCATATATTTCATCCATAATATTTTTGCCCTGGTGGGTCTCTCTCTCATTTAATAAATGTCTGGAACCTTGGGTTACTAATTGGTGGAATACCGGGAAATCCGAAACTTTTTTGAATGATATTCAAGAGAAAAACGTTCTAGAAAGATTCATAGAATTGGAAGAACTATTCCTCTTGGATGAAATGATAAAGGAGTACCCGGAGACGCATATACAAAAACTTCGTATAGGAATACACAAGGAAACGATACAATTGGTCAAAACACACAATGAATATCATCTCCATATCATTTTGGATTTCTCGACAAATATAATTTGTTTCGCTATTCTAAGTGGTTATTTTATTCTGGGTAATGAAGAACTTGTCATTCTTAATTCTTGGATTCAGGAATTCCTCTATAACTTAAGTGACACAATAAAAGCTTTTTTGATTCTTTTAGTTACTGATTTATGGATCGGATTTCATTCGACCCATGGTTGGGAACTAATGATTGGTTCGGTCTACAACGATTTTGGATTGGTTCATAACGATCAAATTATATCTAGTCTTGTTTCCACTTTTCCAGTTATTCTAGATACAATTGTGAAATATTGGATCTTCTATTATTTAAATCGTGTATCTCCTTCACTTGTAGTCATTTATCATTCAATGAATGAATGAAGAACTCATTTGATCTCCTGATATCAATCAAATCAGAATCTTTCTTCGTATATAAAGAAAACATTTTCAATCTTACTTAATTCTTTATACTTCTAGTTCTTCAAGGTATTCGTCCTATATTCCAGTACAATTATCCCAGTACAATGACAGACTCGTGTATAGGGAACTATACTAGCTACCTATCTAATTTATTGTAGAAATTCCGGGATCAATGATTGGACATGCAAAATCGAAATACTTTTTCTTGGGTAAAGGAACAGATGACTCAATCGATTTCTATATCGATCATGATATATGTAATAACTCGGGCATCTATTTCAAATGCATATCCCATTTTTGCGCAGCAGGGTTATGAAAACCCACGAGAAGCAACTGGACGAATTGTATGTGCCAATTGCCATTTAGCTAATAAGCCCGTGGATATTGAAGTTCCGCAAGCCGTGCTTCCTGATACTGTATTTGAAGCAGTTGTTCGAATCCCTTATGATATGCAACTGAAACAAGTTCTTGCTAATGGTAAAAAGGGGGCTTTGAATGTAGGGGCTGTTCTTATTTTACCCGAGGGATTCGAATTAGCCCCCCCCGATCGTATTTCTCCCGAGGTGAGAGAAAAGATGGGAAATCTGTCTTTTCAGAGTTATCGTCCCAATAAAAGAAATATTCTTGTGATAGGTCCTGTTCCCGGTCAGAAATATAGTGAAATCGCCTTTCCCATTCTTTCCCCCGACCCTGCTACGAGGAAAGACGTTCACTTCTTAAAATATCCCATATATGTAGGTGGGAACAGAGGAAGGGGTCAGATTTATCCTGATGGGAGCAAGAGTAACAATACAGTCTATAATGCTACATCAGCAGGTATAGTAAGCAGAATAGTACGTAAAGAAAAAGGAGGATATGAAATAACCATAGTTGATGCATCGGATGGACATCAAGTGGTTGATATTATACCTCCAGGACCAGAACTTCTTGTTTCAGAGGGTGAATCCATCAAGCTTGATCAACCATTAACAAGCAATCCCAATGTAGGAGGGTTTGGTCAGGGAGATGCAGAAATAGTGCTTCAAGATCCATTACGTGTCCAAGGCCTTTTGTTCTTCTTGGCATCTGTTATTTTGGCACAAGTTTTTTTGGTTCTTAAAAAGAAACAGTTTGAAAAGGTTCAATTGTATGAAATGAATTTCTAGGTCCAGAAATTCCTTAACATCAAGTTGGTAAAAAGCAACAAATTATTGTCGATCGATACTTATGTATGATCAAAAAATTCTGTAAACCTTTTTGTTTATACTGTTTTTGTTTTGTTTGTGGGATGTCTGGAATTCATTACGTGTATCCCATTCCTAGTAATAGACTATAGGCATACAAATATAAAGGAAGAGAATACAAGGGAAGGATGGGAAAAATGAAAGGAACAAATACTTTTAGGAGGGATTACTAGTCTTCCTAATCTTCTATTCGACACAAGAAAAGGGTGGAAAATCCCTTTTCTTGTGTCGTCTTGTATCGAAATAATAATAATTTTTTCTCTTGTTCGTCAAAGATTACTATTCCTTGCTTTCCGGGTCTATTGGAACTCCTTTGTTTAGATTCATAAGAAGTAGTAGACAAACAAAAAGAAAGGGTTAGGGGAGGAGAAATTCATTGAACAAATGGAACTTCTTTAATTATTCAATTAATTTAAACTTCTAATTTAGAAAAATTATTCAAACAAAAAAACTTTTACTGTTCCGGTTGAAAGGCAAATTAGATTTTTACAAATATCCAAATCCTTATTTATTATCTCATCAGAGTTTTTATAGAATAAGGTTCTATTAATTTAGTATAGAAAAAATTTGCAGGATGTCTCATCCGTAGAAATCCATATAAATATTGGATTATCCAGAAAATCGATTGATTCCTTCTTTTTTGTTGCTTTGTAAGAGTTCATGTTATGGAGGAACGAC